ATATGACGAAGATCTTTATAATTCTTGGATTTATACTAATGAAAAAAAAAAGTGCAATTTGAACAATGAATTGAGAAGTCGAATCCAAATTATAGAAAAAAATGAGAGATCTCCTCGTTTGGATATACTTGAAAAAAGAATCATATTATGCGATGATGAAAAAAAAAAAAAATGCTTGCCAAAAGCATATGATCCTTTTTTCAACGGATCTTATCGAGGAACGAGAAAGAAATTAGATTCACATACAATCATGAATACTTATACAGATACAGAAGATTTAGTAGAATTTTTTTTTCTAAATAAGATTCATGATCTACTTCTTAATGATTCCGTAAAACTTAATCGTCAATCTTTTTTTCATTGTACAGAAGAAAAAGGAATTGATTCAGAAAGTCAAGCAAAATATTTGCAATTTGTATTTGATGTAATTACAACACATAAAAAAGATCAAAAAACATTGAAAAATAAATCTATTGGAATTAGAAGAAAAGAAATAAGTAAAAAAGTTTCTCGATGGTCATACAAATTAAACCAGAATTTGGGAGAAGAAGAAGAAGGAAATGAAGAAGAATTTGAAGAAGAATCTTACGATATTAATTCAAGAAGATTCCAAAATTTGATAATTTATGACGATAATGATCCGAAGAACAAGTCTCTTTATAGTATTCAAGATATTGATCTTGATAATATTAGTAAGAATTATAAAAATGATGATCAAATGGAAGAGGGAGAAGAGGGAGAGGTTATTTTTATACATTACTCAGAACAATCAGATTTTCGTCGCAATCTAATCAAAGGATCTATGCGCGCTCAAAGACGTAAAACAGTTATTTGGGGCCTCTTTCAAGTAAATGTACATTCCCCGCTTTTTTTGGATCGTCTAGACAAACCCTCTTTTTTTTCGTTTTTTGATATCAACGAAATGAAGAATCTCTTTTTTAGGAATTGGATGGGCAGAGAACAAGAATCAAAATTCAAGATTTCCTCTGAAGATACAAAAGAAGAACAGGAGAAAGAAGAAAAAAAATATAAAAATGAACAGACAGAAATATCAGAAGTTTGGGATACCTTTCTCTTTCTTCACATAATAAGAAGTTTGCTATTAGTAACCCAATCTTTTCTTAGAAAATACATTATATTGCCTTTCTTAATAATAACTAAAAATATTTTCCGTATGTTATTATTCCAAATTACTGAGTGGGATGAAGATTTTAAGGAATGGAATAGAGAAAGGCATATTAAATGCACCTATAATGGTCTTGAATTATCAGAAACAGAATTGAACCAAGATTGGTTAAGCAACAGTATTCAGATGTTAATCGACGGTATTCAGATAAAGATTCAATATCCTTTCTGTCTAAAACCTTGGAGAAAACATAAGGCACAATCTCATCATAGAGATCTAATGAAAAAAAAAGATAAAAAACAAAATTTTTGTTTTTTAACAGTCTGGGGAAAGGAAGCGAAACTTCCCTTTGGTCCTCCCCAAAAACGACCTTTTTTTTTTCAACCTATTTATAAAGAACTTCAAAAAAGAAAAAAAAAGGTGAAAAATCTATTTTTACAAGTTTTCAAATCTTTAAAAAAAAAAAAATCCTTTAGAAAAGACGAAATAAAAGGAGTCATCAAAATTATCAACCTAATAATGAAAAAAATGGAGAATCTAAATAATAAATTTGAATTGAGGCAAGAAAAAGTATATGAACCGAACGAAAACAAAAAAGATTTCAAAATGAATAATAAGATTATTCGCGAATCGTCCGGTCTAAATCGAACGCTTAATTGGTTCAATTATTCACTAATAGAAAGAAGAATGAAAGATCTTTCTGATAAGACAATAAAAATAAGGAATCAAATTGAACGAACCGCAAAAGGCAAGAAAAAAAAAGAAATAGTTCTAATTTATGATAATAAATTATCGGAATCACAGAAACATATTTTGAAAATAGTAAAAAGGAAAAATATCCGATTAATGCGTAAATCACACTACTTTATCAAATCATTCATTGAAAAAATATACATAAATATTTTGCTATGCACCATTCCCTTTTCTAACATTTCTAAGATCAATGCACAACTTTTATTTGAATCAACAAAAAAGATCTTTAAGAAATCCATTTACAACAATGAACCAAATCAAAATAGAATGAATTTTATTTTTACTATAAAAAAATTGTTTTCAAATACTGATAATACTAAGAATAGCAAGAAAAATTCCAATACTTATTGGAACTTATCTTCCCTGTCCCAAGCATATGTTTTTTACAAAATATCACAAAACCCATTACTTAATAAGTATAAATGGAGACCTTTACTTAAATATCAAGGGAGCTATCCTTTTTTTAAGGCTAATTTCAAAGACTATTGTATGATAAACGGGATATTGAATTCTAAATCAAGACATAATAAAACTCATACATATATAATGAAAATGAACGAATGGAAAAACTGGTTAAAAGGTCATTATCAATATGATTTATCTAAAAAAAAAAAGTCTCGATTAATACCTAAAGAATGGCGAAATAGAATAAATAAACATCGTATGATTCAAAATAAGGAATCAAACCAATTAGATTTAGATAAAAAATACCAATTTACTTATTCCATGAATAAAAATATTCATGCAGCTAATTCATTTATGAGTCAAAAAGACAAATGGAAAAAACATTACAGATATGATCTTTTATCATCTAAATACATAAGCCTCCCTAATTTATACATTTCTGGATCAACATTAGAAAGAAAAGGGGACCAAGAAATTCCATATCATTTCAATACATCGAAACCTGAATCATTTTATGTATTGGTAAGTATACCTAATAATAATTATCTAGAAAAAGGATATCCTATTGAGAGGAATACAAATTTGGATAGAAAATATTTTGATTGTAGAATTCTTCATCTTTCTCTTTTTTTTATAAAAAATATTGAGATCTGGACCAATACACATATTGGCATCAAGATTCAAAAAAATACTAAGAATGAAATTAAGAATTTAAAAAAAATGAAAAAAAAAGATCTTTTTTATCCTACAATTTATCAAGAGATCAAACCATTCAATCAAAAAAATTTCTTTTTTGATTGCATGGGAATGAATAAAGAAAAGTTATATGATATCGCATCAAATCATGATATTATATCCAATCTAAAAACTTGGTTCTTCCCAGAATTTGTACTACTTTTTGATGAATATAAAAAGAAACCTTGGATCATACCAATAAAATCACTATTTTTTCAGTTTTCTCTAAGTGAAAAAAGTAAAAACATTAACGTAAATCCAAATAAATCCTCTAAGAAAAAAAAAGAGAAAAAAACTGTTGAAGAAGATTATGCAATATTAATATTAGAAATAAAAAAGATATTAGAAAGAAAAAAGGATATAAAAAAAGAACAATATAAGAGCAATAATGAAATGGAACTAGATTTCTTTTTGAAAAACTATTTCCTTTTTCAACTAAGATGGGCTGATCTCTTGAATAAGAAAATGATGAAAAATATCAGGATATATTGTCTCCTACTTAGACTGAGAAATCCAAAGGAAATTGTGATATCGTCGATTCAAAGAAATGAAATAAATCTAGATAAAATGATGATTCAAAAGGACCTAGTTCTTGCAGAATTGATAAGAAAGGGAATATTTCTTATTGAACCAATTTATATATCTATACAAAGGGACGGAAAATATCTTATATATCAAACTATGGATATTTCATTGGTCGATAAAAATAAGCAACAAACAAATAAGAAATACAGAAAAAAAAGATATATTGAGAAAGGGTCTTTTGAAAAATCCATTGCACGACACAGCAACATATTTTTGAGTGGAGACAAAAATCATTATGATTTACTTCTTCCTGAAAATATTCTATCTCCCAGACGTCGTAGAGAATTTCGAATTCGAATTTGTTTCAATTCCCGGAATTTTAATGTTGTGGATAGAAATCCAAGATTTTGCAATGAAAAAAAAATAAGAAACTGTGGGCAATTCTTGAATGAGGACAAACATATTAATACAGATAGAAAAAATTTAATTAAATTCAAATTGTTTCTTTGGCCCAATTATCGATTAGAAGATATAGCTTGTATGAATCGTTATTGGTTTGATACCAATAATAGCAGTCGTTTCAGTATGTCAAGAATACATATGTATTCACAATTCAGAATGGATTAAATTCCAATGAAAAATAAAAAAAAAATTTATAATTTATAAATTTATAGTGGATTTCCTACATATCGTGTAAAATATTCGATAGATGAAAGACAAACATATACACTGTGTAAGATTCTAATATACGATGCTGATTTCATAGTGTATCAATTTTGAATAGGAAGAGCGAAATCCTTTTAAGTCAAAAGAAATTGTTCTCTTTCGTGAATACATATATGTTTTGTCTATTATGTTTTGTATATTTGATCCAAATATACAAAACATAAACCACATAAAAATCACATAAAGAAAAAACAAAGTAGTATATGAATGAAACCCAATTTTGATATATATTAGCTAAAAATAACTGGCATACTAAATCTTATTATTTTTCCTGATCGGTAAAATTCACAGAAAATAAAAATAGAAATATTAATTTATGGTCAAAAATTCATTCATCTCAGTTATTACACAAGAAGAAAAAGAAGAAAATAGTGGGTCTGTTGAATTTCAAGTATTCCATTTTACCAGTAAGATACGGAGACTTACTTTACATTTAGAATTGCACAAAAGAGATTTTTTATCACAAAGGGGTCTACGAATAATTCTGGGAAAACGTCAACGATTATTGACTTATTTGTCAAAGAAAAATAAAGTGCGTTATAAGAAATTAATGGATCAGTTAGATATTCGGGAACCAAAAACTCGTTAATTAAATTTCAATTTGAATTTATTTTTTGAGTTTCTTATTATCCTTGTTATTTTTATTTTTCAGTTTAATTAAATTCATGAAATAATGAATTAAGGAAAAAAAAGATGACTGTACCGGCTACAAGAAAAGATTTTTTAATAGTAAATATGGGTCCTCACCACCCATCAATGCATGGTGTTCTTCGGCTGATCGTTACTCTGGATGGTGAAGATGTTATTGACTGTGAACCTATATTGGGCTATTTACACAGAGGGATGGAAAAAATAGCGGAGAACCGAACAATTATACAATATTTGCCTTATGTAACACGTTGGGATTATTTAGCTACTATGTTCACAGAAGCAATAACAGTAAATGCACCAGAACGATTAGAAAGTGTTCAAGTGCCTAAAAGGGCCAGTTATATAAGAGTTATTATGCTGGAGCTGAGCCGTATAGCTTCCCATTTGTTATGGCTTGGACCTTTTATGGCCGATATTGGTGCACAGACTCCTTTTTTCTATATTTTAAGAGAGAGGGAATTAATATATGATCTATTTGAAGCCGCCACAGGTATGCGGATGATGCATAATTATTTCCGCATCGGAGGAGTAGCTGCGGATTTACCTTATGGCTGGATAGATAAATGTTTTGATTTCTGTGATTATTTTTTAACAGAAGTTGTTGAGTATCAAAAACTCATTACGCGAAATCCTATTTTTTTGGAACGAGTTGAAGGAGTGGGCATTATTGGTGGGGAAGAGACAATAAATTGGGGTTTATCAGGACCAATGTTACGAGCTTCTGGAATCCAATGGGATCTTCGTAAAGTTGATCGATATGAGTGTTACAATAAATTTGATTGGGAAGTCAAATGGCAAAAAGAAGGCGATGCATTAGCTCGTTATTTAGTAAGAATCGGTGAAATGCAAGAATCCATAAAAATAATTCAACAGGCTCTAGAAGGAATTCCTGGAGGACCTTATGAGAATTTAGAAAACCGGCGTTTTCATAGGACAAATAATTCCGAATGGAATAATTTTGAATATAGATTTCTTACTAAAAAACTTTCACCCAATTTTGAATTGTTAAAACAAGAACTTTATGTAAGGGTAGAGGCCCCAAAAGGAGAATTAGGAATTTATTTAATAGGAGATAATAATGTTTTCCCCTGGAGATGGAAAATCCGTCCACCCGGTTTCATCAATTTGCAAATTCTTCCCCAGCTAGTTAAAAGAATGAAATTGGCTGATATCATGACGATACTAGGTAGTATAGATATCATTATGGGAGAAGTTGATCGTTGAAATGATGATTGATACAACAGAAGTACAAACTATTAATTCTTTTTCTAGATTAGAATACTTAAAAGAAGTATATGGACTCATATGGATTTTTGTCCCCATTTTAACCCTTGTCTTCGGAATCACAATGGGAGTATTAGTCATTGTGTGGTTAGAAAGAAAAATCTCTGCAGTAATACAACAACGTATTGGACCTGAATATGCCGGACCTTTAGGAATTCTTCAAGCTTTAGCGGATGGGACCAAACTACTTTTGAAGGAGAATCTTCTTCCATCTAGAGGTAATATTCGTTTATTTAGGGTCGGACCTTCTATAGGGTTTATATCCATTCTACTAAGTTATTTAGTAATTCCTTTTGGATATCACCTTGTTTTAGCTGATCTCAGTATAGGTGTTTTTTTATGGATTGCCTTTTCAAGTATTGTCCCTATTGGTCTTCTTATGTCAGGATATGGATCAAATAATAAATATTCCTTTTTAGGCGGTCTACGAGCTGCAGCTCAATCAATTAGTTATGAAATACCATTAACTCTATGTGTGTTAGCAATATCTCTACGTGTGATTCGTTGGAACATGAACTTTTTTCTCTCTTTTCTATTTCTATTTTATAGAAATAGAATTCAATATGTAAATATGAATATGAAATAAATAAATTGAATGTCTTGAATAAATATCTTCATCTTTTTTATGAAAAATTTCAGTTCGATGAGTTAAACCAGATAGTTATATGAGTGAAACAAAACTGCTCCTCAATTTGCAGTAAAACAAGAAAAATCTCATTCCCTAGGTACAAGAAGAAAAGTGAAGTAAACATAAGTTGTTTACCCCAAGATTGAGATTATTTTTTTAGTCGTCATATCTTGAAGCGGATGCAAAAGATCAACTGTATTTATTTTTATTACGATACTGGGGATCAATCAAAAAGAAGTGGGCAGTTAGGAACACCAAAGTACGCAAAGGATGAGTAATGGAAATAATGTAAGGTATAAAAAAAAAGGGATTTTTGCATAAAACTTTGCATAAAATGAATCAGAAAAAGGGCTTGGAGTTGGTAGAAATGATCAAGCAGTACTTCCCCACGATTCCAATCTAGAGTATACTACTATTCGCTTATTCAAAAAATGACTATCAAGAACGAATTAATCCTTTATTTTATTTACCTTTTTTTTTTAGTTTTCAGAAAGAAGAACAGGAACAAGACAAATAGAATGCAATACGATATTAGAATAAAACAAAGAATAAAACGGGAATACTAAGAAAATATTGATTTATTAATACATATGCATATGGGAATTCTTATCATGATTCATTAACTAATGCCCAATTCTTTCGATTTATGAATAGAACCAGTATTTGATTGAAGGATTAAGTTATTGCTAAACAAAGATAAATTTTGATTATTTTCATTAGAATATCATTCTAAGGGATGAGATCAATTCGGAAGTGCTTTTTCTTATTCTAGCAGACAGAATTTTATTGGTCGATTTGGAAACTCTCCAACCTCCAGTTTATCTTTACATTGTATTTACCTAGGGTTCAAGGAGAGCAATAATACTAAACAAGTCCATTTCTTTGTGGCCATAGAGGAGCCGTATGAAGCTTAGGTTTCATGTACGGTTTTGGAATAGCGATGGGAGCAGTGATGTTATCATCGACTATAATTATCTAACAGTTCAAGTACAGTTGATATAATTGAGGCACAGTCCAAATATGGTTTTGGGGGATGGAATCTGTGGCGTCAGCCCATAGGGTTTCTAGTTTTTCTAATATCTTCTCTAGCAGAATGTGAAAGATTACCCTTTGATTTACCAGAAGCAGAAGAGGAATTAGTAGCAGGTTATCAAACCGAATATTCAGGTATAAAATACGGGTTCTTTTATCTTGCTTCTTACCTAAATCTATTAGTTTCTTCATTATTTGTAACAGTTCTTTACTTAGGTGGGTGGAATTTTTCTATTCCGTACATATCTCTTACTGAACTTTTTGGAATAAATAAAATGTTTAGAGTCTTTGTAATAGCAATTAGTCTCTTTATCACATTAGCTAAAGCTTATTTTTTTCTGTTCATTTCTATCACAACAAGATGGACTTTACCTAGGATGAGAATGGATCAATTATTAAATCTTGGATGGAAATTTCTTTTACCTATTTCTCTAGGTAATCTATTATTGACAACTTCTTTTCAACTTGTTTCACTATAAACTATAAACAAAAATAAGAAATTAAGAGAAAATAATAATGAATATTCTATATTCATAACTTATCTCAACCAAGAGAAAGAAACATAAATTTTATTTATGGATATATAAAATATGTTACCTATGATTACTGGGTTCATGAATTATGGCAAACAAACAATACGAGCCGCAAGATACATTGGACAAAGTTTCATAATTACCTTATCCCATACAAATCGTTTACCTGTAACTATTCAATATCCTTATGAAAAATCAATCACATCAGAGCGTTTTCGTGGTCGAATCCATTTTGAATTTGATAAATGTATTGCTTGTGAAGTATGTGTTCGGGTATGTCCAATAGACCTTCCCATTGTTGATTGGAAATTTGAAAAAGATATTAAGAAAAAACAATTGCTTCATTATAGTATTGATTTTGGTGTCTGTATATTTTGCGGTAACTGTGTCGAGTATTGTCCAACAAACTGTTTATCGATGACTGAAGAATATGAGCTTTCCACTTATGACCGTCACGAATTGAATTATAATCAAATTTCTTTAGGTCGATTACCAATGTCAATAATTGGAGATTACACAATTCAAACAGTTATGAATTCAACAAATAAAATGAAAAAATAAAAACCCCTTGCTTGGTTCAAGAACGGATTACCAATTACTAAGATTTGGTTTGGAATAAAGTAAGATTAGCTAAATAACTTTATTTTATCTATACTAATGATATTTCTTTTGTTTTTCATTCAATTAAGAAAGTATCATATAAAAAAAGAGTTCCTTTCCTGGAACCTTAGTAAGGTCATGAAATATTTCGACTTATTTATTTCTCTTTTATTTCAGAATGGATTTACCTGGACCAATACATGATATTCTTGTAGTATTTCTGGGATCAGTTCTTATATTAGGAGGTCTGGGAGTAGTATTACTTACCAATCCCATTGATTCTGCCTTTTCATTAGGATTGGTTCTTGTTTGTATATCCTTATTCTATATTTCATTAAATTCCTATTTTGTAGCTGCCGCGCAGTTACTTATTTATGTGGGAGCCGTAAATGTATTAATAATATTTGCTGTGATGTTCATGAACGGTTCAGAATATTCCAATGATTCCTATTTGTGGACCATTGGAGATAGGATCACTTCACTGGTTTGTACAAGTATTTTTTTTTCATTAATGACTACTATCCCAGATACGTCATGGTCTGGAATTTTTCGGACTACAAGATCAAATCAGATTATAGAACAGGACTTAATAAGTAACGTTCAACAAATTGGGATTCATTTATCCACAGATTTTTATCTTCCTTTTGAACTCATTTCTATAATTCTTTTAGTTTCTTTGATAGGTGCAATTACTATGGCTCGTCAATAATCTAATATAATAATAAATAAGAACTTCTTTTTTTTTTCATTTGATTTCAATCTACTTTGAATATCTTTGTAATCCTTCTATTCTAGTCAACTGAATCAGTTTAATTTTTGTTCATATTCAAATGAATCGAGATAGATGAGGAATTTATTAATGATGTTAGAGCATGAACTTTTTCTAAGTGTTTATTTATTTTCTATTGGTATCTATGGACTTATCACAAGCCGAAGCATGGTTAGAGCACTTATGTGTCTTGAGCTTATACTGAATTCGGTGAATATAAATCTCGTCACATTTTCCGATATATTTGATAGTCGACAATTAAAAGGAGAAATTTTCTCAATCTTTGTTATAGCCATTGCGGCTGCTGAAGCAGCTATTGGGCTAGCTATTGTTTCGTCGATCTATCGTAACAGAAAATCAACTCGTATCAATCAATCAAATTTGCTGAATAATTAGTCATAATTATTCTATTTTCACATAGAAAGAAAAACATAAGACTTTTCAAATATTTTAAATTATAAATAGAATCTAATAGAATTAGAATTCAATAGAATAGAATATTCTATTATTATTTATTTTCTTTATTATCTTTTTTCATAGAGATTTATGATTTCGAGTTACTAACCTATTCTATTACTAACCTAATAACAACCATATTCATCTGATCTATAATATATCAGAATCTCCTTAATCCTTAATTCTATTTCTAGTATTATAGAAATATACATATAGCAATAGAATAAAATTAACATGAATTGAATTCGTAAACTCATATTTCATGGTTATTGAAATAAAAATCAAAGTATCTTGGCCCTTTCTCATAAACAGATTAAAAAATATATTTATTCTTAAAATATTGATAAATCATTGATTCGTCTGGTTTTTACAATAGAAAATCTATGATTTATTTCATTTTATTCTTTTACCAGATCGAAAATATTTTGTGTTCAAAACTGGAATTTATAGACCCAATGTCACATTCAGTAAAGATTTATGATACATGTATAGGATGTACCCAATGTGTTCGAGCTTGTCCCACGGATGTATTGGAAATGATACCTTGGGACGGATGTAAAGCTAAGCAAATTGCTTCTGCGCCAAGAACCGAAGATTGTGTAGGTTGTAAAAGATGTGAATCCGCTTGTCCAACGGATTTTTTGAGTATCCGTGTTTATTTATGGCATGAAACAACTCGCAGCATGGGTCTTTCTTATTAATATGTGATAAAAAAATACAATTGAATCATTTGATTCCTCTTTACCGACAAAAGCCCGTACTCGAGAAAAGAAAATCTATTATTCTTCTCCCGAGCGCGGGATTTTCTGGTCTAATTTTATCTTGTCTTTATCACGAGTTATTTTCCTTGGTTAACAATACTTATTGTTTTACCCATATTTGCGGGTTCTTCAATTGTCTTTTTCCCTCATAGGGGAAATAAGGTGTATAGGTGGTATACTTTATGTATATGTATCCTAGAGCTCCTTCTAATGACCTATGTATTTTGTTATCATTTCCAATTGGACGATCCATTAACCCAATTGAAGGAGGATTATAAATGGATCGATTTTTTTGATTTTCACTGGAGACTGGGAACTGATGGACTTTCCATAGGACCCATTTTACTAACAGGGTTTATCACTACTTTAGCTACTTTAGCAGCTTGGCCAGTTACTCGAAATCCGCGATTTTTCTATTTCTTGATGTTAGCAATGTATAGTGGCCAAATAGGATCATTTTCTTCTCGAGACCTTTTACTTTTTTTCATCATGTGGGAATTAGAATTAATTCCTGTTTATTTACTTTTATCCATGTGGGGAGGAAAAAAACGCCTGTACTCGGCTACAAAGTTTATTTTGTGCACTGCCGGAGGTTCCATTTTTCTCTTAATAGGAGTGCTAGGTATGGGTTTATATGGTTCCAATGAACCAACATTAGATTTAGCAAAATTAGCTAATCAATCGTATCCTGCAGCATTGGAAATAATACTCTATTTTGGTTTTCTTATTGCTTATGCTGTCAAATTGCCGATAATACCCCTACATACATGGTTACCAGATACTCACGGGGAAGCACATTACAGTACATGTATGCTTTTAGCTGGAATCTTATTAAAGATGGGAGCATATGGATTGATTCGGATCAATATGGAATTATTAGCTCACGCTCATTCTAGATTATCTCCCTGGTTGGTGATAGTAGGAATAATACAAATCATTTATGCAGCTTCAACCTCTCTCGGTCAACGCAATTTCAAAAAACGTATTGCCTATTCTTCCGTATCTCACATGGGTTTCATAATTATAGGAATTGGTTCTCTAACTGGCATGGGACTTAATGGAGCGATTATACAAATACTCTCTCATGGATTGATTGGTGCTGCATTTTTTTTCTTAGCAGGAACAAGTTGTGATAGAATACGTTTTGTTTATCTCGAAGAGATGGGGGGGATATCTATCCCAATGCCAAAAATATTTACTATGTTTAGTAGTTTCTCGATGGCTTCTCTTGCATTGCCAGGAATGAGTGGTTTTGTTGCAGAATTCTTAGTCTTTTTTGGAATAATTACCAGCCCAAAATATCTTTTCATGTCAAAAATATTAATTACTTTTGTAATGGCAATTGGAATGATATTAACTCCTATTTTTTTATTATCTATGTTACGTCAGATTTTCTATGGATACAAGCTCTTCAATATTCCAAACTCAAATCTTTTTGATTCTGGACCACGAGAACTATTTGTTTCGATCTGTCTCTTTCTACCTGTAATAGGAATTGGTATTTATCCTGATTTTGTTCTCTCGTTATCGGTTGACAAGGTACAAGTTCTATTATCGAATTATTTTTATAGATACTAATTATTTTTTTTTTATTCAATAATAAATTAAATAAATTTCATTAATTGGAAAGAAAGTCTTAGAATTCTTTAACTTTCATATTCTCACTATTTTTCGTTCGTTGTACAATGAAAAAAAAAAAGGAAGGGAAGGGTGAATTAGAATTGTAATGAGATACATCTAAAGTTTTTGAGAACCATTTGAATAATTCCTCTATTTAAACGGTTCTCAAAAACTTGCACAAAATTTCATTGTGTATCAGACGATTTTTTTATGTATTCTTTATGTAGTTTATTTTATTCAATTATATATTAATTGGAATGAACCATAACTATTGGAATGAACCATAACTATGGAACCCGATTCCTAATAGATTGATCCCAAAATAACATATCCAAATTAAGATAAATCCTATAGAAGCTACAAATGCCGAATTCGTGACTTGATCTTGCAATTTTGCATTTTTTTTTCTAGTATGTAAATAAATTGCAAATAAGGTCCAAGTAATAAAAGCCCAAGTTTCCTTAGGATCCCAATTCCAATATGAACCCCATGCTTCATTAGCCCATACTGCTCCAGAAAGAATGCCTATGGTTAAAAAGGTAAACCCTAAACTAATGACACGATAACTCCAATAATCTAAACGCTGAATTAATTGATATTTGTAAAAATTTTGAAATGAGAGGAAAGAAGTCTTTTTTAATAAACTTCCTTTTTCGTTCAAATATTCCATATCACCAAAGAAAAACGACTTCCTTAAACTTAAACAATTCTCGTTTTTCAAAAAAAAATCGATTTTTTTTTGAAATGTAATCACTATAAGAGCAACTGATAATAACGATCCGCATAAAAGAGCTGCATAGCTCAATAGCATCATACTGACATGCATCATTAACCACTGAGATTTTAGAGCAGGTACTAATATTGCGGGTTGATGCATTTCAGTTGAAAGACCTGACGTGGCGAAACCTTGGGTAAAAAGGGCACTTGGTGCAGTTATTGCGCTTAAATCATTTTTATGATTCCCAAGATACGGAATCATATGAATAATGGATAAACTCCATGAAAGGAAAATTAATGATTCGTATAAATTACTTAAAGGAAAATGTCCCGAAGAAATCCAACGAAGAACTAAAAAACCTGTTATAAAGAGAAAAGTAGCTATCATCCCTTTTTCTGACGAATTACGTAATCCTTCGATTTCGTATACTAATAAGTTCATCAAATGAATTATAATCACAATTGAGATGATCGAAAAGGAAATATGAGTTAATATATGTTCTAAGGTCGCAAATATCATAAATAAGAGTCCCTTTTAAATAATTTAAATTGGGGGATTCAATAGAATCTAAAATCTAATATTTTAAATATTTTAGATAAATATTTTAGATTCTATTAGATCTATTGTGTCTATATTATTAATATGAATTAATATTTTTCATATTTATGCCGCCACTCGGACTCGAACCGAGATGCTCTAGCACTGCTTCCTAAGAGCAGCGTGTCTACCAATTTCACCATGGCGGCGCGGCTTACCTTCAATAATAATAAGAAATTCATGTTGAATTGTCTATATTCAATAGAGTTTAGGAAACAATGAAGAAAGATGCATTTCCATTCATATGGAAATGTTCAATATAAATAATACTCAATTAGTATCTTTATCTTCGTAAGTTCAGTTTTAGTTTGAATAATCAACTTTTCCAGACTAGAAACCTAGCTCTTTTTTATCCAAAACATTAAGAACTAAAAAGTTTCGTTCTCAGTCGGGGTATAAAATTCATAATTTTCTCTAACCATTTTAAGACCTCACACCTTAGTATTTAGTATAAAGTATCATGAAATATTGAGATTCTTACTTGTCTATCATAATTGTGCTTTTCAAAATCGAAAAGCACAATTCATAGGAACTAAAAAACCATTTCACGAATTCAATATAAATTCAATATAAATCATCAATCAATAGAAATTTCAATAAATAGAATAAAAAATAGAATAAAATAATAGAATAAAATAATAGAATATATAGATAATAGAATCTAATTAGATTCTAATATCTAATAAAAATATAGAAAGATTCTAAAAAATAGAAAAAAAAAAGATGATAAAAAAAATAAAATACACAATACTAAATACTTTGAATCAAGTAGACAGAAAGATTCTTATTTTTCATGTTACCTAGCTTTAACTAATAAGGAGAAGTTAAATACAAATACAATACACAATACATTAGTAAAATTGAATAATTCGCCTTCCAATTCCAAAATTGGAAATTTGGTGGAAGTTCTTTAAAACATGTCAATTAAGATTTTTCCAAGACTTTTTTTTGTCGCACAAAAAAACTTTTTGACTGTCCGGTGGAAATAGATTTAGCTAAAGAAAAAGCTTTTACTGCCTCTAAAGATCCTTTTTTTTTCCAAAGATTTCTACGAATATGCTTTTTTGACATAGAAGTACGTTTTTTTGGAACTGCCATTCAAAAGGTAGGTGACTCCTTTTTATCGTTGTATGTGAAAGACATATATTGTTCAAAAGAAATTTTTTTTATTAGTTATTATCTATACTTAATATTATATTGAATTACATCAATTTCAAAATTCCCTCAATAATATAATAACATACAAATAGAAAAAAAAAGAAAGAGATAAGGAAATATGTAACTGAACTTTCATCTATTTAATATAAATAGATGAAATCTATCTTAAATCTACAAAGATATCATATATCTATAAATTACAGAATTTTACATAATTAGAATATGAATATAATGTAAAGGGAAAATCAAATTATTCAATATCTCATATGATGTCATATTATTTCAAAAATATCTTTCTTTTCTATAGTTTTCAGTTAATTAATAACTAAGTAATAAACTTGACTAATTATTTGATCCTATTATTTGAGAATTTGATATTGGATCGACCAATTAAAACTTTTCTTTCAATTATTTAAGAAAAAAAAGTCATAATTCCAATATTTTTATTTTTGTATTTGATCTTTTTCCTATTTTTTCTTATTGTTTTGTTCTTTTCGAAAAGAGATCAGCAGAATTAGTGAATCGGAAACAATTATAAGAAAAAAGAACAATTTGTTTTCTTATGGAATATACATATAAATATGCATGGGCAATACCCCTTTTTCCACTCCCAGTTACTATGTCAATAGGATTTGGACTTCTACTTCTTCCGACAGCAACAAAATATCTTCGTCGTATGTGGGCTTTCCTAAGTGTTTTACTACTAAGTCTAGTTATGTGGTTTTCGACCAATCTGTCTATTCAGCAAATAAATGGAAGTTTGACCTATCAATATCTATGGTCTTGGACCATCAATAATAATTTTTTATTAGAGTTCGGACACTTAATTGATCCACTTACTTCTATTATGTCAATACTAATTACTACTGTTGGAATCATGGTTTTTATTTATAGTGACAATTATATGTCTCACGACCAAGGATATTTGAGATTTTTTGCTCATATGAGTTTTTTCAATGCTTCCATGTTGGGATTAGTTACTAGTTCCAATTTGATACAAATTTATATTTTTTGGGAACTTGTGGGAATGTGTTCGTATTTATTGATAGGCTTTTGGTTCACACGACCCCTTGTAGCAAGTGCTTGTCAAAAAGCTTTTGTAACTAATCGTATAGGAGATTTTGGTTTATTGTTAGGAATCTTAGGATTTTATTGGATAACAGGTAGTTTCGAATTTCGGGATTTGTTCCAAATAGTGAATACCTTGATCCATAATAATGGGGTCAATTCTTTATTTGCTACTTTATGTGCCTTTTTATTATTTGTCGGTGCAGTTGCTAAATCCGCACAATTCCCCCTTCACGTATGGTTACCTGATGCCATGGAAGGCCCCACTCCTATTTCGGCTCTTATACACGCTGCTACTATGGTAGCAGCAGGAATCTTTCTTGTCGCTCGGCTTCTTCCTCTTTTCATAATTATACCTTACATAATGAATCTCATTTGTTTAGTAGGTATAATAACAGTACTTTTAGGAGCTACTTTAGCTCTTGCCCAAAGAGACATTAAAAGAAGTTTAGCTTATTCTACAATGTCTCAATTGGGTTATATTATGTTAGCTCTAGGTATAGGTTCTTATCGAGCTGCTTTATTTCATTTGATGACCCATGCCTATTCTAAAGCCTTATTGTTTTTGGGATCCGGATCCATTATTCATTCAATGGAACCTCTTGTTGGATATTCACCAGAAAAAAGTCAGAATATGGTTCTTATGGGAGGTTTAACAAAATATGTTCCAATTACAAAAACGACTTTTTTTTTAGGTACACTTTCTCTTTGTGGTATTCCGCCTCTTGCTTGTTTTTGGTCCAAAGATGAAATTCTTCACGATAGTTGGTTGTACTCACCAATTTTCGCACTAATCGCTTGGTTCACAACAGGATTAACCGCATTTTATATGTTTAGGATGTACTTACTTACCTTTGATGGGTATTTGCGCATTCATTTTCAAGATTATAGTAGTATAAGTAGTATAAAAAATAGCTCGTTTTATTCAATATCTCTATGGGGAAAAGGAACATTTCAGAAAGTCAATAGGAATTTCTTTTTTTCAAAAATGAATAAGAATAAGATTTGTTTTTTTTCAAAAGATATATCTAAAATTGAAAAGAATATAATAAGTAAGATACGAGACTTTAGTACCTGCTTTAGTAATAGATACACTTCTATGTATCCTCACGAATCGAACAATACTATGTTATTTCCTCTCCTTGTATTAGTACTATTCACTTTGTTCATTGGATCAATAGGAATTTCTTTTAACGGAGGAGTAATAGATTTGGATCTATTATCAAAATGGTTAGCTCCATCGACAACCTTTTTTCATCAGAAAGTTAATTCTTCTGAGGATTGGTATGGATTTTTGTCAAATGCTTTTTTTTCAGTAAGTATAGCTCTTTTCGGACTATTTATAGCATCTATTT